AAACAAACGCGCTACCAAACTGCGCTACATCCCTTTCAATTGGTCTACAGTGTCATTGTAGAGAATCCCTGTCTTGTTTTCCACATCTTTATTTCCTACATTGATATACACAAACTATCTTATCATTTCTTCCTTCTTCCTTTTGGTCTCATATATCATATAACAAACATATAATATGGTAAAAGACTTATATAAAGTATGAAATAAATATGAAATCTACCACAAAAAATTAATATTTTTTAGGAATTTAAGGCGGAAATGGACGTATTTTTTTCTTTTAATAAATATCTATTTTGTACATTTCAATTTGAATTAGGAACTCCGCGTACAAGTGGTAAGTCATTAACTACATATACACATCCGGTCATATATGTATTACCATTATGTATTACAAATTACAATAAAATTACAATAACGAATACAGAAAGAGGAGTTTTTAAAATGCGAGATCTAAAAACATATCTCTCCGTGGCACCGGTAGTAAGTACTCTATGGTTCGGGTCTTTAGCAGGTTTATTGATAGAGATCAATCGTTTTTTTCCGGATGCGTTGATATTCCCCTTTTTTTCATTCTAGCTATTGATATGGGAAGGGGGAAGAAGATTAGAGATACAATCAAATATCTGTAACTAATCCCTACCCCTCCCTTCTTTTTTTCTTTGTTTTTTCTTTTTTTACTTATTCTTTCTAAAAAAAAAAAAAAAAAAACAAAGAAAAAGCGGTTTCACCCTCAGTGAAACTATGAACTCGGGCTCAGGCTCAAATTAAATTAATAATAGAATGGAAATGCGGTGGTTGGGGCAACAATATCATACAAGATACTTAACTGAAAATGAAATACTGTACGGCAATTAAAAATTATAAATATAGTTAGAAATCATTATATTACTTATTATTTATTACTATATTGATTGCAACAAAATATTTCTTTCATAATTTGATTTCGAGTTACCTGCTTCTATTTTTGTGTCCTTTCTTCTTCCTTGCTTCGGGTCGGAAAATTAAAGAATTGAGTGAATCAAAAACCAAAGGAGGTTCATGGCTAAGGGTAAAGATGTCCGAGTAACGGTTGTTTTGGAATGTACCAGTTGTGTTCGAAATCGTGTTAATAAGGAATCAATGGGCATTTCCAGATATATTACTCAAAAGAATCGACACAATACGCCTAGTCGATTGGAATTGAGAAAATTCTGTCCCTGTTGTTACAAACATACGATTCATGGGGAGATAAAGAAATAGATCGAACCGATCGCCCGTGTGTCAGTCTTCCAAGGAAGATGAAAAATTACATATTATATATAACAATATATATATAATTTATTTAAATTTATTTTTTAATTTATTTAATTTAATTTATTTAAATATAAACAAATAAATAGAAACAAACCAAATCCTATTTCGATCGGATCAAAGATGATGTAGAATTAAGAAATAGGATTGGGATTTTCAGGATAAGGAATAAACAAACCATGGATAAATCCAAGCGAATCTTTCTTAAATCTAAGCGATCTTTTCGTAGGCGTTTGCCTCCGATCCAATCGGGGGATCGAATTGATTATAGAAACATGAGTTTAATTAGTCGATTTATTAGCGAACAAGGAAAAATATTATCTAGACGGGTGAATAGATTGACCTTAAAACAACAACGATTAATTACTATTGCTATAAAACAAGCTCGTATTTTATCTCCGTTACCTTTTCTTAATAATGAGAAACAATTTGAAAGAAGCGAGTCAACCGCTAGAGCTGCTGGTCTTAGAACCAGAAAAAAATAGGTTGACTCTTCAATTGAATTGAATCAAAAGAAAATTCCAATCCAAACTCAAATGCGGATTGACGTTTTTTTTTGTTCGAAAAATCGTAAAATCGAAATGTCCTGTCGTAAGAAAAAAAAATGGGAGAAGAGGAATAAATATTTTTTATTTAACGGCTTTCTTCATTTTGATGACTTTATCATATTTTATCATACTAATTTCTACTCTACCTTCCCAGAGTTCATTCTCCAGGGAACTCCATTTAAACTATTCCAACGGATTCCTGACAATCTCTTTATTTTATGATCTCATTGGAAATCATATAAAGACAACTCTTATTTAATATAGCTATTTGTGCAAGTATTTTACGATTAAGAAGTAACTGTCTCTTGTACAGATTGTGTATAAATTTACTATAACTGAAGTATACTTTATTCTCGCGAATTACTGCATTTATCCGAGTGATCCACAACCGACGAAAATCTCTCTTTTGTCTACCTCTATCCCGATGAGCCGAAACCAAAGCTCTTATTTTCTGTTGAGTAATAGTACGAGTAAGTCTTGAATGAGCCCCTCGAAAGGTTGATGCAAATAAACGAATTTTTGTTCTACGTCTTCGAGCTATATACCCTCGTTTAATTCTGGTCATTGAATAAATGAAACTTTGATGAATAACTAATCGATTTCCTTTCTTTCAGTTATTCCCTTCCCGTATCCTAGTCTATTAATAACAAAACGGATTCTTCCAATGTATAAAATTTAAATTCCAATGGCTTTTGCTACTATAACCTTCCCGACCACGATTTTTTTTTTCTAGGTGAAATGCCTAGAAAAAAATTGTATTGATATTAGGTATCAAAAACACATAAAAGTAGTAAATATAAATGGATATAGTGGGTTCCATCGTTTCTATGGTTACTTCTTAAACGGTGAGGTCCTCTCTATACACCGGAGCCCTTCTTTCATTTAATCAATGTTATTGTTAACTTGTACAGTTCACACTCTTTGGCTCTACCCATAATTATCCAGTACGAGGTCTTTCACAATGAGATCCACTTATACAGTAACGGTATTTAATTATGAAGATTTGCTGAGTAGCTGACCCTGTTAGTCCGTTCTTGCAAGAGTAAGGCATAATTTTTCTGCTTTTTAAAATAGTATTTCCCCTGCTTAATGGATATCATTTGCTATCAATGGAGAATTCTTTCTCATCTTAAATTTAAAACGGAGTTGATTGGATTTGCACCAACGGAAACCATACATTTGATACCACAATAGAAGGATAGATCTTTTTGATTTTTAGATATTGAATGGAGTTCTTCCATTCTAGTCTATTCACTGGTACTGATCGTTGATACTGGATCAATTGTTTTCTTTCTTTTGTCCTAGCCCATGATCTGAACGAGTCGCACATACACCCTAGTACATGTTCCTCGTCGCTGAGGACATCCCCCAAGAGCGGGGGATTTCGTGACATTTCTGATTGGCTGTCTTGTGTTTCTAATAAGTTGTTTAATAGTTGGCATATTGAATCATATACATAATGGGCTGGTTTAGATCGATCTTAACCGGATGATTATGAATTATTTTATTTCTATATTAATAGATTAATGAATAGAATATTAAATCCGGTAAGAAGTAAGAAGAGAAAATAAGAAGATAAAATCTCAAATCACCAATTCGTCTGAAATTTTTGTTATTTTTTCTTTTTTATTCAGTCGCTACAAGATCAACAATTCCATGAGCTTGGGCTTCTGTTGCTGACATAAAAACATCTCTTTCCATATCTTCGGATACAACCCATAAGGGTTTGCCTGTCCTTTGTACATAAACCCTTGTGACGGTTTCGCGCAGCTTCAAAAGTTCTTCCGCTTCCAAGATAAATTCTCCCGTCTGTGCCTCATAAAAAGAACTAGCAGGTTGATGGATCATTACCCTGATGATATAACATAATAAATGTTTATTCTATTTCGCATGATGATAAGGTGAAGAGATAAAGAATAATAAAATATATAATTGAACAACCGTACAGGCATCTTTTACGCATTGCATACGGCTCTATAATGGAATTCGTTTTTACCTTACTTAAATATCAAATAAATTTAATATAGGGTCTATCAGACTCGGGTTGGTAAATGATCCAATAACCACCCTTCTTTTTGTTTTTGGAGTAGTTCAAAAAAAAATACTATGATGGCTCCGTTGCTTTATATATTTATTTCGTCTGTTATTTAGCAATCCCAAAGTTTCTTTTTTTTTTTTTTCAAATAAAAAAACAAGATTTTTTTTATTTTCATATTCTTTCATAACCTAAATATTGTTAAGAGCCTCCCGGCGTGAAAACAAAAAAGTTTGTGACGCTGAAATAGGCCTCCCGATAGATTAGATAAAATCGGAAATACCTTTTATCTCATACTACTCTTTCGATACATAATTTAAGGGTTAAAAAAATTTATCATATCGAATTCGAAGTGCCATGCTATTATTACTTAATATTCATATTTCATATAGCGCGAAGGCATAGTCTTCTTTTTTCTCTCAAATCAAATAAAAAACTCATTGGCGCCAAGCGTGAGGGAATGCTAGACGTTTGGTAATTTCTCCTCCGACCAGAATAAACGATCCCATTGAAGCGGCTAATCCCATGCATATTGTCTGTATATCTGGTCGCACAAATTGCATAGTATCATAAATAGCTACTCCGGGTATTACCCATCCGCCAGGAGAATTTATAAACAAATATAGATCTTTGGTATCATCCTCTATACTGAGATATACCATAAGACCAATAAGTTGATTCGAGATCTCGCTATCAACCCCTTGGCCTAAAAAAAGTAATCTTTCTCGATAAAGTCGGTTGATTGGGATAAAGTTGTATCCCTTAGAAACCGTACATGCACCTTTTGATGCATACGGTTCAACAAAAATAACGAAAAAAAAAAAGAATCAATGTGTAGATGTAGATTCTAGCGCTTTCTTTTTTTTTTTTTTTCATACCAGGCTTTTAACTTATAAAAAGGGGCTTTTCTTTCATTTTTAAAAAAAGATGGGTTTTGGCCTGTTTTGTTTATCTATAAAAAAAAATTACTAAATTTATCTAACTAACTTTTCATTGATGTATTGTTTCATCGAGATACAATCTCAATCGCGATGTAATTTTCTTGTTCCTGAATGGGCTTCTTCAATTTTTTTAGGTTTATGCTCTACTCCGAGTAAAGATCCGCCCGATTTGGATTTGCACATATATGACAAATGCCCCAATACCACGTCCTTTTGCTACGACTTCCTTTTTACAATTTATTTCATGTCTTACAACAGATATTCAATGCATTCATCATATTACTCGATTGATTAACAGTTTGAGATCACTTCTATTATAAATATATAAAGAAATAGAATATGATAGAAATAGGAATCATAAATAGATTTATTACCGGTTTTTTTCTAAACGGAGCCTGGATACTTCATTTTATTGGCCTAACCAAGATAACCATAAATTATTCTAATTAATAATATTAATCTGTATACCCTCCCGAAAAAATGGATCTAATTGAACTTCACGCTCCAAATTTTTGATAATTCAATCAATCTTTCTTGGGCGAAGGGGAGGATATCTCGATCGGGGAAGAGAATGGGGAAATACCATATGACCCAATATATCTGACAAGTCGCACTATACGTCAATCCACAATGCATCTTCCTCTCCAGGACTTCGAAAAGGTACTCTTGGAACACCAATAGGCATTAAATAAAAGAAAAATTAAGTACTATATCTCACTTTGATGTGAAAGCGTAACAATGGATTTAGTGTCCTACTAATATTGGCCTTTATCATATTTTATCCATAGATTGACTAAGTTCATAAAAAAAGATAAAGAAGACAAAATGAATAAAGGAAAATTATTACAAATAAGTCCTTTGAATGATGAACAAATATATATATGCATTCACTCATATAAAATGGTATCAACCCCCTACCATTGCGTATTGGTACTTATCGGGTGTAGAATAGATCTGCTTCTTTTTGTTCCTACGAACAAAATAGTTTCATTATTACTAAAAGTAATTGAAAAGAATCAAACAAATCAAACAAATATTAATTCTTTCCCCAAGATAATCCACTAAAAAGAGGGTCCACAGCATAGTTTTTTCCAATGCAATAAAGTTACATTGTGTCTATTTTTCATTGATAAAGGGGTATTTCCATGGGTTTGCCTTGGTATCGTGTTCATACCGTCGTATTGAATGATCCCGGTCGTTTGATTTCTGTCCATATAATGCATACAGCTCTGGTTGCTGGTTGGGCCGGTTCGATGGCTCTATACGAATTAGCAGTTTTTGATCCTTCTGATCCTGTTCTTGATCCAATGTGGAGACAGGGTATGTTCGTTATACCCTTCATGACTCGTTTAGGAATAACCAATTCATGGGGCGGTTGGAGTATCACAGGGGGTACTGTAACGAATCCGGGTATTTGGAGTTACGAAGGTGTGGCCGGGGCACATATTGTGTTTTCGGGCTTGTGCTTTTTGGCAGCTATCTGGCATTGGGTGTATTGGGATCTAGAAATATTTACTGATGAACGTACAGGAAAACCCTCTTTGGATTTGCCTAAGATCTTTGGAATTCATTTATTTCTATCAGGGGTGGCTTGCTTTGGTTTTGGTGCATTTCATGTAACAGGATTGTATGGTCCTGGAATATGGGTGTCCGATCCTTATGGACTAACTGGAAGGGTACAATCCGTAAATCCAGCGTGGGGTGTGGAGGGTTTTGATCCTTTTGTTCCGGGAGGAATAGCCTCTCATCATATTGCAGCAGGGACCTTGGGCATATTGGCGGGTCTATTCCATCTTAGTGTACGTCCACCTCAACGCCTATACAAAGGATTACGTATGGGAAATATTGAAACCGTCCTTTCCAGTAGTATTGCTGCTGTCTTTTTTGCCGCTTTTGTAGTTGCTGGAACTATGTGGTATGGTTCAGCAACTACCCCGATTGAATTATTTGGTCCCACTCGTTATCAATGGGATCAAGGATACTTCCAACAAGAAATATATCGAAGAATTGGTGCTGGGTTGGCTGAAAATCAAAGTTTATCTGAAGCTTGGTCTAAAATTCCCGAAAAACTAGCTTTTTATGATTACATCGGCAATAATCCGGCAAAGGGGGGGTTATTCAGAGCGGGCTCAATGGACAACGGGGATGGAATAGCTGTTGGGTGGTTAGGACATCCTATCTTTAGAGATAAAGAGGGGCGCGAACTTTTTGTACGTCGTATGCCTACTTTTTTTGAAACATTTCCGGTTGTTTTGGTAGACGGAGACGGAATTGTTAGAGCCGATGTTCCTTTTAGAAGGGCGGAATCTAAATATAGTGTCGAACAAGTAGGTGTAACTGTCGAGTTCTATGGCGGCGAACTCAACGGAGTCAGTTATAGCGATCCCGCTACTGTGAAAAAATATGCTAGACGTGCTCAATTGGGTGAGATTTTTGAATTAGATCGTGCTACTTTGAAATCCGATGGTGTTTTTCGTAGCAGTCCACGGGGTTGGTTTACTTTTGGACATGCTTCGTTTGCTTTGCTCTTCTTCTTCGGACACATTTGGCATGGTGCTAGAACCTTGTTTCGAGATGTTTTTGCTGGTATTGATCCAGATTTAGATGCTCAAGTGGAATTTGGAGCATTCCAAAAACTTGGAGATCCAACTACAAGAAGACAAGTAGTCTGATACAATATGCTTTGTTACTTGTTACTTTTCATTTTTATTTTATTTTTGTGATTTTTAGATGGGGTACCAGATAAATCTTGATTTGAATCACTGCCTTTTCTTTGACTCTTGTTCTTTATTTATCCGGGAGACGATCCCAAATAAACAGGTATGGAAGCTATAATTGTAAACCACGATCGAATCTATGGAAGCATTGGTTTATACATTCCTTTTAGTCTCAACTCTAGGAATAATTTTTTTCGCTATCTTTTTTCGAGAACCGCCTAAAGTTCCAACTAAAAAGGTGAAATGATTTGTCATTATCTCAATTGAAGTACGGATCCTCCCAATATTGGGAGGATCCGTACTTCAACTAGTCCCCGTGTTCCTCGAATGGATCTCTTAGTTGTTGAGAGGGTTGCCCAAAAGCAGTATATAAGGCGTACCCAGTAAAACTTACAAGTAAACCAGATAAAAAGATGGCAACTAGGGTTGCTGTTTCCATGATTATATAGTTTTAAGACATTATAAAGTTTTAAGACCACAATGGATCTATGATAAGATCATTTATTTACAACGGAATGGTATACAAAGTCAACAGATCTTACTGAATATAAAATATTATGGCTACACAAACCGTTGAAGGTAGTTCTAGATCTGGCCGCCCAAAACGAACTAATGCGGGGAGTTTATTGAAACCATTGAATTCAGAATATGGTAAAGTAGCTCCTGGGTGGGGAACTACTCCTTTGATGGGTCTCGCAATGGCTCTATTCGCGATATTCCTATCTATTATTTTGGAGATTTATAATTCTTCCATTTTACTGGATGGAATTTCAATGAATTAGATTCACAAGAACCATTAACTGGCTTTTTCAATACAAAGAGTGAAGCGTTTAGGTTTCTGATTTTTATCCCATTCTATTTTGGTAGTTTGACCGTGGAATTTCTTTGTTTCTGTATTTCCGGAATATGAGTGTGTGACTTGGTATAAATGATCCTATGGATAGTACAGAGAATGGGTCTGTCATCTTGATAGAGATGGTTTTACTTCGTCGGATATTCATTCTAGTATCTGGAGCACGGAATATATGAAATAGATTACTATTAGAACTATGATTCATACTTAAAAGTCAGACCTCGTGTCCGGACTTCAAAAAATTTTTTCAAAGAGTTAGAAGTTATAAATAGAAATTTTTTTATTCTTTCAAACTTTCGTTTATGCTTATTTTGATCAAAGGACAAAACAAAGGTTTCTTTGGTTTGGATTTTTAGTCATTATATCTATTCATTGAATAAGTGATGATCCAATGGTTCTTACTCAGGGAATTTTGGGACTTAGACTTAGTTTGAAAGGGTTTTATTGAATCATCGTGGTTTTAGTATGAATCTGAGGTTTTAATCAATTCATAGGGTCTTAACAAGAGAATTCCTATCAATAATAACGAAAACAGCAGTAAAGCCGCATTACATATAAATAACACCAAAGAAAATAGGTAAATAGAAGATTCAAGAGGCCTATAACGATCAATATATAGACGAATGAGCCAACTTGATTTTTTGGCATTATAACCACAAAGAAGAGCTTTCGGATTTTTATTCTTTAGTATCTTCAAAAAAAAATTGAATCATAAATCATAGAATTAATAAATTTCAAACTTTATATTACACACATCCGTTAGAACTAGTATTTGGGTGTTTCTGTTTGAGCCGTACGAGATGAAATTTTCATATACGGTTCTCCGGGGGGGTCCCCTTGATTTACCTATCTCAATAAAATCTATGATTGGTTCGAAGAACGTCTTGAGATTCAGGCAATTGCCGATGATATAACTAGTAAATATGTTCCTCCTCACGTCAACATATTTTATTGTCTAGGGGGAATTACGCTTACTTGTTTTTTAGTACAAGTAGCTACCGGGTTTGCTATGACTTTTTATTATCGTCCGACGGTTACGGAGGCCTTTGCTTCTGTTCAATATATAATGACTGAAGCTAATTTTGGTTGGTTAATCCGATCAGTTCATCGATGGTCGGCAAGTATGATGGTCCTAATGATGATCCTGCACGTATTTCGCGTGTATCTCACCGGCGGCTTTAAAAAACCTCGTGAATTGACTTGGGTTACAGGTGTGGTTTTGGGTGTATTGACCGCATCTTTTGGTGTAACTGGTTATTCCTTACCTCGGGACCAAATTGGTTATTGGGCAGTAAAAATTGTAACAGGCGTACCAGACGCTATTCCTGTAATAGGCTCGCCTCTGGTAGAGTTATTACGCGGAAGTGCTAGTGTAGGACAATCCACTTTGACTCGTTTTTATAGTTTACACACTTTTGTATTACCTCTTCTTACCGCCGTATTTATGTTAATGCACTTCCCAATGATACGTAAGCAAGGTATTTCTGGTCCTTTATAAAGAATATATACCATCTTGTAATCAATCATCTATCACTTGGGGTAGGAACACTAGTATTTCATTGCTACAAATATGGATTATTGAAAAAAAAATAAGACATGTATTGGGATATTTCTCT